GCGGTACCAACTAAATCGAGTGCTATCTCCCATTTATCTCTTATTGAATTAACTGATCAACTTGCTATCGGACATTTATTTTCGATTTGGTATTATTCCAAAAAGGATTTCGACATATTTCACTTTATTATAATTATGAGAATCAATCCTACTACTTCTAGCCCTGCGGTTTCCACACTTGAAGAAAAAAAACTAGGGCGTATCGCTCAAATTATTGGCCCAGTACTGGATGTCGTTTTTCCCCCGGGCAAAATGCCTAATATTTATAACGCTTTGGTAGTTAAGGGTCGAGATACTGTCGGTCAGCAAATTAATGTGACTTGTGAGGTACAACAATTATTAGGAAATAATCGAGTTAGAGCTGTAGCTATGAGTGCTACAGATGGGCTGATGAGAGGAATGGAAGTGATTGACACGGGAGCTCCTCTAAGTGTTCCAGTCGGCGGAGCTACTCTCGGGCGAATCTTCAACGTTCTTGGAGAGCCTGTTGATAATTTAGGTCCTGTAGATACTCGCACAACATCTCCTATTCATAGATCTGCGCCTGCCTTTATACAGTTAGATACGAAATTATCAATCTTTGAAACAGGTATTAAGGTGGTAGATCTTTTAGCTCCTTATCGCCGTGGAGGAAAAATCGGACTATTTGGGGGAGCTGGAGTAGGTAAAACAGTACTCATCATGGAATTGATCAACAACATTGCCAAAGCTCATGGAGGCGTATCCGTATTTGGCGGAGTAGGAGAGCGTACTCGTGAAGGAAATGATCTTTACATGGAAATGAAAGAATCCGGAGTAATTAATGAAAAAAATCTTGCAGAATCAAAAGTAGCTTTAGTCTATGGTCAAATGAATGAACCGCCGGGAGCTCGTATGAGAGTTGGTTTGACTGCCCTAACTATGGCAGAATATTTCCGGGATGTTAATGAACAAGATGTGCTTCTATTCATCGACAATATCTTTCGTTTTGTCCAAGCAGGATCAGAAGTATCCGCATTATTAGGGAGAATGCCTTCTGCAGTGGGTTATCAACCTACCCTTAGTACAGAAATGGGTTCTTTGCAAGAAAGAATTACTTCTACCAAAGAGGGATCTATAACTTCGATCCAAGCAGTTTATGTACCTGCGGACGATTTGACCGACCCTGCTCCTGCCACTACATTTGCACATTTAGATGCTACTACCGTACTATCAAGAGGATTAGCTGCCAAGGGTATTTATCCAGCAGTAGATCCTTTAGATTCAACGTCAACTATGTTACAACCTCGGATCGTTGGCGAGGAACATTATGAAACTGCGCAAAGAGTTAAGCAAACTTCACAACGTTACAAAGAACTTCAGGACATTATAGCTATTCTTGGGTTGGACGAATTATCCGAGGAGGATCGTTTAACTGTAGCAAGAGCACGAAAAATTGAGCGTTTCTTATCACAACCCTTCTTCGTGGCAGAAGTATTTACTGGTTCTCCAGGAAAATATGTTGGTCTTGCAGAAACAATTAGGGGGTTTCAACTGATCCTTTCCGGAGAATTAGATGGTCTGCCCGAGCAGGCTTTTTATTTGGTGGGTAACATCGATGAAGCTACCGCGAAAGCTATGAACTTAGAAGTGGAGAGCAATTTGAAGAAATGACCTTAAATCTTTGTGTACTGACTCCTAATCGAATTATTTGGGATTCAGAAGTGAAAGAAATCATTTTATCTACAAATAGTGGCCAAATTGGTGTATTACCGAACCACGCCCCTATTGCCACGGCTGTAGATATAGGTCTTTTGAGAATACGCCTCAACGACCAATGGTTAACGGTGGCTCTGATGGGTGGTTTTGCTAGAATAGGGAATAATGAGATCACCATTTTAGGAAATGATGCGGAGATGAGTACTGACATTGATCCGCAAGAAGCTCAACAAACTCTTAAAATAGCTGAAGCTAACTTGAGTAGAGCTGAGGGTAAGAGACAGGTGATTGAAGCGAATCTAGCTCTCAGACGAGCTAGGACACGAGTAGAGGCTGTCAATGTTATTTCCTACTAGTCAATACATCAAAATAATCAAAAGAAGTTTTTTAGAAGTTCTTTTTTATACACCACATTTAGATTCTGCCAATTGAAGACAATCAAGTCTAATCTGATACAACGAAAAAAGGAGGATGGGTAGAAAAACTTATTAGATACCATTGCATTGACTCCGGTATCTAATAAGTTCTACCTACTATTGGATTTGAACCAATGACTCCTGCCGTATGAAAGCAATACTCTAACCACTGAGTTAAGTAGGTAATTTATCACCGCAAAAGAAGACCCATCACCTCGGGGATTATAGATAGAATATAATTTCTAAGCAATACCAATCTGTTAACAGTAAACGGATCAAAGAGTTATCATGTGAGATTAGGAAATATCCATCTTGACAAGAAATTATCTATATGTTAAGATATCTATGACAAGGGCTATAGCTCAGTTAGGTAGAGCACCTCGTTTACACGTGCGCCAATGCTTTTC